TTCAAAAAAAGCAGTAAGTCCAAGGAAATAAACTAATAAAAAATACGTATTTTTTTTTTTTTTCGGATTAAACAAAGGGATTCGCAAATAAAAGTGCTAACGCTACAACCAGTCCATAAATTGTTAAAGCTTCCATAAAAGCCAGACTAAGCAATAAAGTACCTCGTATTTTTCCCTCCGCCTCGGGCTGTCTCGCGATCCCTTCTACAGCTTGGCCCGCAGCAGTACCTTGACCAACCCCAGGTCCAATAGAAGCAAGCCCGACGGCCAACCCAGCAGCAATAACGGAAGCGGCAGAAATCAGTGGATTCATGATAAGTTCCTCACACCAAAATAAGTAAATAGTTAATGATACAATCAACCAATAAATTATGACTTAATTATTCCATCGCTAAGATCTATACAGTCGAAGGAAATAAGAACTCGGAATTGAAGTAATAATATTATTATTGAATCATCAGAACGGCTTCGATATTTCTTTTTTAGTTTTTATTCACAGAATTTTTTTGAATCCATACCATTCTTTTTTAATTTTTCGTTTTTTCTTATTTTCTTGATTGAATCTCTTTATTCAATAGTCACTTTATTTTATTCATTTAATATTCAATTCACAACTACAAAGGAAATGGAGGGGATTCCATTGGAATTCCTATCTAAATTCACAGTAATAGAGCCGCTTAGATATTACATATATAACTAATTAATATCTAATATTACATATACATGTGTTTCTTGGATAACGTAAATCAACCATTCATATCTTACATTCAATCGGATTATAGAATCATTCTTCGAAACATTCACAAGAGTTGTCTTATACTAATTAGAGTACATACATCTAGTTCGGCCCCCCCTAACCAATCCATTTTTTTTTTATAAATTTTAATTTAGTTTTTTGTAAATCTTTATTTTTTCTTTTTTTACTCGCCGACGCAGGTACAATCAATCTACATGGACAAATTCGTTAGATCGAATCGTTGCATCGAAATAGTTGATTGATCTAAGTTCAGGTAATTTATTATTTATTAAAATTCTCTTTTGGTCAACCGTTTAATTGGATGAAATCAACTTGAATGGGAATTTTTCTATATAACAATAGCATCTTTTTTAAAATAGCACACTATAATACTATAAGTATTACAATCCTAATTATTATTCAGATTATGATTACTAATATCTAATAATATTGAATATTGGAATTAAATGAACAAAACAATATAAAGATAGTATTCATTGGGGGGGGATAAATAGACCGAACTGGAATTTTAGGAAAAAGATCTTTTCGATCTCTTTCCTTTTTTTTGCTTCCCCTTTTGTTTGTTGCAATTCCCCAATATCGCTAATATCTTATTTTTGACTATTACTTCTATACTTTATATAGTTTATATTTATATAATTTATCTATTTATTTTTATATATTATGCTCCTTAAGCAGATTATCTTGATACGCACATATATTGCGTAAGGCTTAAACTAAAAAAAGACTATTTCGAAAACTAGTCAATGATGACCCTCCATGGATTCGCCTATATAAGCCGCAGCTAAAGTTGCAAAAATAAGAGCTTGAATACCGCTTGTAAATAATCCAAGTAACATGACGGGTATAGGAACCACTGAAGGTACTAAAGAAACAAGAACAAGAACTACTAATTCATCAGCTAATATATTTCCGAAAAGTCGAAAACTAAGTGATAGGGGTTTTGTGAAATCTTCTAAAATATTAATGGGTAAAAGGATTGGAGTTGGTTGAATGTATTTACCAAAATAACCTAATCCTTTTTTACTAAGACCCGCATAGAAATATGCTACTGACGTGAGTAAAGCTAAAGCAACAGTAGTATTTATATCATTTGTAGGCGCGGCTAATTCCCCATGAGGTAACTGTATGATTTTCCAAGGTAAAAGAGCACCCGACCAATTCGAAACAAAAATAAATAGAAACAAAGTTCCAATAAAGGGAACCCATGGACCGTATTCTTCGCCAATCTGAGTTTTGCTCACATCTCGAATGAATTCAAGAACATATTCGAAGAAATTCTGACTGTCAGTAGGAATGGTTTGTGGATTACGAACAGCTATAATGGCTGAACCTAATAAGATAGCAATTACAACCCAAGAAGTAATAATTACTTGGGCATGGACTTGAAAACCTCCTATTTTCCAATAGAAATGTTGGCCGACTTCCACACCGGATATATCGTATAAGCCTTTTAGTGTGTTGATATAACATAATTTCATATTGCCCTCTGAAAAAAATAGAACTTTAAAAAGAATTATTTTGATTCAACCTTCTCTTTTTTTCGACTTGCCTAGTTGACTTATATATATTTGTATACCAATTAATTACATAATATCCCTAGTTACTTGTATCTCTTTTAGGAATCATAACCGATTTCATAAATCTATGGAGTTCCCAAAATAATTTTTTTATTTTATTATTCATTATTAATATGAATCAAGGATTTCGTATATAACTAGAACGACCCTCACAAATTGCAAATACTAATTTGTTAAGAATTAATCGGATTGAAGCTATCGCGTCATCATTTGCTGGGATCGAAATATCAGCGAGATCTGGGTCACAATTTGTATCGATTAAACAAATCGTTGGAATTCCCAAAATCATACATTCTCGAAGAGCCATATATTCTTCTTGCTGATCAACGATTATTACAATATCGGGTAATCCAGTCATATATTTGATCCCGCCCAGATATGTTTGCAAGTGAGATAATTGTCTCTTCAACATAGCTGAATCTCTTTTCGGAAGACGATTGAGTCTCCCCATCTTTTGTTCCGTTCTCAAGTCCCTGAACTTATGAAGTATCGTTTCCGTAGTATACCAATTCGTTAACATACCGCCTAGCCATTTTTTATTAACATAATGACAACGGGCCCTTATTGCAGCCCGTGCTACTGAATCGGCTGCTTTATTTTTGGTACCAACAATTAAGAATTGCTTTCCCCTACTTGCTGTATCAAAAACTAAATCACAAGCTTCTGATAAAAAACGGGCAGTTCTAATAAGATTTATAATATGAATACCCTTACGCTTTGAAGAGATATAAGGTTCCATTCTAGGATTCCATTTACTAGTACCATGACCAAAATGAACTCCTGCTTCCATCATTTCTTCCAAATGGATGTTCCAATATCTTCTTGTCATTTATTTATCCACACCTCCTTTCTTTTTATTAAAAAAAAGAGAGACGAGGTGCCCTGAAATAGAAATAAATAATTGTTCCGATGGAACCTTCGTTTCTACCTCTAACGGATATTGGCCATTGATACACGATTCAAACCATTAATATTAATTTCTTTCTATTCTATTTGTTATTTTATTATCTTTATTACTATATACCAAATAAAAATAAAAAAAAAAATGACCGCAAATACAAATAGCTAAAAGGAAAGGGGGTGAATCCGCTCTTAGGAATCATTCAACCCTCGAAATGATTGTCTCAGTGTATCGTGTAAATTCCTTGAAATGAAAAAATCAAATAATTCTCTGTGGTGGAACAAAATATCTCGCATTTCTGCCTCGAATAGTTTATTGTTTTTGGTTTCCAAAGGAATGTTGGTATGTTGCCTTGAACGTTGCACTAATCCGTTGAATCCCGTACCAACGGGTATCATCCCCCCTAGAACAACGTTCTCTTTCAGACCTTTCAACCAATCGATACGACCCCGGAGAGCGGCTTTTGCTAAAACTCGAGCAGTTTCTTGAAAACTTGCTTCGGATATAAAACTTTGAGTATTTAGAGATGCTTTCGTTATTCCCAATAAGATAGCTCGGTAACAGATCGCTTCTTCCAAAGCGCGCCCTGTTCGTTCCGCCCGCAACAATTCAATCAGTTCTCCGGGTGAAAAAACATTAGACATTCCCTCTTCTGAAACCAACACTTTTGATGTTATTTGACGCACAATAATTTCTATATGTCGATTATGAATCTGCACCCCCTGAGATCTATAAACTTTTTGGATCTTATTAACCAAAGAGATACGCCCTTGCACTATAGTTAGCTCAGCACCAATCAAGAATCTCCAAGGAATTCCAATAATTTTTGTTATACTCTTGTTCCAACCCTCAATTCTCTTTTCTAGGTTCATCGATATTGAATCAATCGAACGCACTTCTAACACTTGTTCCACTTTTGGAAGACCTTGCGTTATATCCCTAGATCTCGATTTTTCATATATAAATGTAACTAATGTATCTCCTTCGTAAAGGATTTCTCCATAATGGCCATGAACGGTTGCTCCCGGAGTGGCCAAATAAGCTTTAGCTGATCTTATTACTACAGAGTCAATTTGAACAATTAGAACTTGACCCGATTTTAAGTGCGGTCCGTTTTTGGCTATACATAAATTTTCACAAATAAACTGCCCAAGGCTAATTATTCTAGACGCTTCTTCACAATAATTATGATGGAGAAAATTCCAATTCAAATTGAATGGATTCAAAACGATGTTACCGCGCGGATCGGGATTATTATAAATAGAAACCCTACCATTTTCATCCATTAAATAATATTTAAGCACTTGAAAAGTCTGTTTGAAATTGTCAAGTTGTAAATATTTAGTTACCGAGATCTGATTATAAGTTATTAAATGGTAAAATGAATAAAAATGCGCAATTTGAGGGGTTCTTCCTAATCCTAAAGGTCCCAAGGAATTCCTAATTGGAATTAGACTATCTCTTTTCATTGATTCTTTTTTTATTACATCATTGTAATATTTTACATCGTTGAATGGACCCATTTGAAAACAATTAGATGATGACAAAATTATAAAAGATTGGCATTCCTTATTCCTCTTCAACAACGTACGAATAGTTACTTGATTTTGGCTAAGTGATTGTTGAATCCCTGCCTTGGAAGAAATAGAATAAAATGGATTGATACTGGTGTGGTCTGGCCTCTTATCAAAGATCAATCCTGAACCTGACGGATCTTTCCTTTTTCTGATATACGAAATATGGGATTTCACTAAATCGATTC